TCTTAAATGGGGCCTATCGCTTAACAATGAAAAAAACGGTTTCGCCTTATAAAACGTCGATAGAAAATTTAAGAGAAAACTTTGGTATAAATCGGATTTACGCTAGCCTTTTTCCAGATCCCGATTACCAAGAATTTGAGCAGAAAACGGATGCATTTGATAAAAAACTATTTATAATAGAACAGGAAAATTTTTTACCTTTAACTGGTGAATTTGATAGCCAACTAAAATGGAATAAAAAAAAGGAAAGATTTTTCAAATTTTTATTGAATGTCATTAAAATCCATACTAATAGTCAAAAGATTCCAAAGGAATCTATTAAAGAATCTATTGGAATAAAAGAAATAAGTAAAAAAGTCCCTCGATGGTCATACAAATTAATCACCGAGTTAGAACAACAATTAGGAGAATATCAAGAAAACGTTCCAATCGACCATCAAATTCGATCAAGAAAAGCCAAATATGTAGTGATTTTTACTCCTAACAACGAGAATACTGACTCTAATACTGGTAGTAATCCTACAGATCCGAGAAACGAAGTGGCTTTGCTACGCTATTCACAACAATCGGACTTTCGGCGAGGAATAATTAAAGGTTCTATGCGCGCTCAAAGGCGTAAAATTGTAATTTGGGAACTGTTTCAAGCAAACGCGCACTCTCCCCTTTTTTTGGATAGAATCAAAAGCCCCCACCACTTCTCGTTTGATATATCAGAAATCGTTAAAGTTATTTTTAGAAAGTGGAAAAGCAAGGGGGTAGAATCCGAAATTGTGGAGTATATAGACGAAGAAACAAAAAAAGAAGAGAAAAACAAAAAAGAGGACAGTATAAGAAAGGAACAAACGCGGATAGAGATAGCGGAGGCATGGGATAACATTCCATTGGCGCAAGTAATAAGGGGATTAATGTTAATAACTCAATCGATTCTTAGAAAATATATTGTATTGCCTTCATTGATAATAACCAAAAATATTGGACGTATGTTATTATTGCAATTTCCCGAATGGTCTGAGGATATACAGGAATTGAATCAAGAAATGCATGTTAAATGTACCTATAATGGTGTCCAATTATCGGAAAAAGAATTTCCGAAAAATTGGTTGACAGATGGTATTCAGATAAAAATCCTATTTCCTTTCTACCTGAAACCTTGGCACAAATCTAAATTACGACACTCTGATAGAAATCTAATCAAAAAGAAAAAACAAAAAGATGATTTTTGTTTTTTAACAGTTTGGGGAATGGAAACTGAACTTCCTTTTGGTTCTCCCAGAAAACGATATTCCTTTTTTAAGCCCGTTTTTAAGGAACTACAAACAAAAATTGGCAAATTAAAGATATTAGCTCTAAGAGTTTTAAAAGGAAAACCAAAATTAGTTTCAAAAGAAATAAAAAAATGCATTATCGAAAGTTTTTTATTTAGAAAAATAATAAAAAAAGGACTTTTTAAATTCAACCCAATTCTCTTATTTAGCTTAAGAAAAGTATCTGAATCTAATGAGATTAAAAACGAAAAAGAATCTAGACTCGGCAATCAAATAATTCATGAATCATTTAGTCTACTTCAATCTCAAAATTGGACAAATTCTTCACTGACAAAAAAGAATGATCTAACTGGTAGAACAAGCACAATTCGAAATCAAATAGAAAGAATTACAAAAGAAAAAACAAAAATAACCCCATCAGGAGTATATATTAGTCCTACTGAAAAAAGTTATAATGCTAAAAGGTTCGAATCGACAACAAATATTTGGCAACTATTAAAAAGAAGAAATGTCCGATTAATCTCTCAATTAGATTGCTTTATAAAAATTTGCCTCGAAAGAATATACATAGATATATTTTTATCTATTGTTAATATTCCCAGACTCAATACACAATTTCTTCTTGAATCGATAAAAAAAATGACGGATAAACCCATTAATGAAGCAAATCAAGAAAGACTTATTAATAGAAAAAATAAAAATACAATTCATTTTATTTCAACTATTTCAACTCTAAAAAGATCAATTAATAGTATTAGAAATAGAACAAATTTAGATAGTTTTTGTGATTTATCATATTTGTCACAAGCATATGTATTTTACAAATTATCACAAATCCAAGTTAGTAACTTGTATAAATTCAGATCCGTTTTTCAATATCACGGAATGTCTTTTTTTATTAAAGCTGAAATAATGGATTCCTTTGAAACACAAGGACTACTTCATTCTAAATTAAGTCATAAGAAACTTACGAATTCTGAAATGAATGAATGGAAAAACTGGTTAAAAGGGCATTATCAATACGATTTATCTCCTATTAAATGGTCTGGATTAATACCACAAAAGTGGAGAAATCGAGTTAATCTACGTCATAAAAATAAAAATCCCAAGTGGAATTCATATGAAAAAATTCAGTCAAAAAAAAGGGGGAATTCTAGGAATTCGGAAATATATTACTTATTGAATAAAAAAGATAATTTTCAAAAAAACTCTAGATATGATCTTTTATCGTATAAATGTATTAATTTGAATTATGAAAATAAGAGGGACTCATCTATTTCTAAATCAAGCTTTCAAGTACAATTAAATAAGAACGAAAAAAATTCTTATAATTCCAACACACATAAACAGAATTTTTTTGATATATGGAGGGGTATCCCTATTAATAATTATGCCGATATTAGATATATGGAAAAAAATCCCAATAGAAAATATTGTGATTGGAAAATTCTCCATTTTGATCTTAGACAAAAAGTCACTATTGAGTCCTGTATCAAAATCGATACCACGAGTAATCAAAATACTAAGATTGATACTAACAATTATCAAATAATTGATAAAATTGATAATAAAGGCCTTGTTTATCTTACGCTTACGCCAAAGCTCCAAATCAATTTACCAAATCCCCAAAAAGGTTTTTTTTGGATGGGAATGAATGAAGAAATACGAAATCGTCCCATCTCAACCCTAGGACTTTGGTTCTTCCCCGAATTTGTTCTATCTTATAATCTATATAAAATAAAACCGTGGGTTATACCAAGTGAAGTCCTTCTTTTTAATTTGAATCTAAATGAAAATGCTCTTAGTGAAAAGAAAAACATCGAAGGAAACCAAAAAGGGGAATGTGTTTCAAATAAAAAACTAAAGAATCAACAAAAAGAATGGAAAAAAGATCTTAGATCAAATGTACAAAAACAAGGGAATCTTGAATCTGGTCCTTCAACAAACCACGAAAAAGATATTGAAGATCCTTATGCAAGAAAGAAAAAAAACAAAAGTAATACAGGAGCAGAACTAGATTTATTCCTAAAACGCTATTTACTTGTTCAATTGAGATGGGTCGATGTTTTGAATGAAAGAATGATCAATAATATAAAAATATACTGTCTCCTGCTTAGGCTGATAAATCCACGAAAAATTACTATATCCTCGATTCAAAGAAGAGAAATGAGTTTGGATATAATGCTGATTCAGAAGAATTTAAGTCTTGCAGAATTGATCAAAAGGGGGGTCCTGATTATCGAACCCACGCGTCTGTCTGTAAAAAATGATGGACAATTTATTATGTATCAAACCTTAGGTATTTCGTTGGTTCATAAGAGTAAGAACCAAACAAATCAAGGATATAGAGAACAACCCCATGTTGATAAGAATGGTTTTGATTTGCTTGTTCCCGAAACCATTTTATCGCATAGACATCGTAGAGAGTTGAGAATTCTAATTTCTTTCAATTCAAAGAATAGGAAGAAAAATCCAATATTTTGTACTGAGAACACCTGCAGTCAATCTTTGGATAAAGGGAACCACCCTGATAAAGAAAAGAATGAATTAATTCAATTAAAATTTTTTCTTTGGCCTAATTATCGATTAGAAGATTTAGCTTGTATGAATCGCTATTGGTTTGATACAAATAACGGCAGTCGTTTCAGTATGTTAAGGATACATCCGTATCCCCGGTTGCAAAGTCGTTGATAGTCCATTTTTCCTATATATGCTATACCCTACGGGGTATATGAAAGTAAAGAGATTCACACGCACCGTCTTCCATGCCATTCTAATATATGATACGAAGACTAAAGCCGCTGAGGTATCAATTAGACCTTCAAATCAATTAACAGAATCTTCTTCATTTTAGGTCTAAATTATGCCATGCAAAAACGAACCCCCTTCTTTCTTTTTCAGAATAAAATGAAATTGAAACCTGGATGGATTAATATGAGTTGATAAAATTAGGAGTTCATAAAGAAATTCAATTTAGCAAGAAATTCAGATTATTGTATATAACACATTAAAATTACTAGCATTATTATTACTTATCAGTAAAATCCATATCTGTAAAGGTGGAAGAGGGAAAATCTTTTATGGTAAAAAATGCATTCATTTCAGTTATTTCTGAAAAAGAAAGAAGGGGGTCGGTTGAATTTCAAGTATTCAGTTTTACCAATAAGATACGGAGACTTACTTCACATTTGGAAGTGCACAAAAAAGACTATTTATCTCAGAGAGGTTTGCGAAAAATTTTAGGAAAACGTCAACGGATGTTGGCTTATTTGGCAAAAAAAAATAGAGTACGTTATAAAGAATTAATTGGTCAGTTGAGTATTAGAGAGAGAAAAACTCGTTAATTGGAAGAATCGTTTTAGGTATTCTTTTATTTTTTATTTGGATAAACTTCTTTTCACTTTCAGGAATTCATGGAAGAATGAATGGGTAAAAAACTTATGACTGTACCAGCTACAAGAAAAGACCTTATGATAGTCAATATGGGGCCTCAACACCCATCAATGCATGGTGTTCTTCGACTCATTGTTACTCTAGATGGTGAAGATGTTATTGACTGTGAACCTATATTAGGTTATTTACACAGGGGGATGGAAAAAATTGCGGAAAATCGAACAATTATACAATATTTGCCCTATGTAACACGTTGGGATTATTTAGCTACTATGTTCACAGAAGCAATAACAGTAAACGGGCCCGAACAATTAGGAAATATTCAAGTACCCAAAAGAGCTAGTTATATCAGAGTCATTATGTTGGAGTTGAGTCGTATAGCTTCCCATTTGTTATGGCTTGGCCCTTTTATGGCAGATATTGGTGCACAAACCCCTTTCTTCTATATTTTTCGAGAAAGGGAATTGATATATGACCTATTCGAAGCTGCTACTGGTATGCGAATGATGCATAACTATTTTCGGATCGGAGGAGTAGCTGCTGATCTACCGTATGGCTGGATAGATAAATGTTTGGATTTTTGTGATTACTTTTTAACTGGGGTTGCTGAATATAAAAAGCTTATTACACGGAATCCCATTTTTTTAGAACGAGTTGAAGGCGTGGGCATTATTCGAGGAGAAGAAGCACTAAATTGGGGTTTATCGGGACCAATGCTACGGGCTTCCGGAATCCAATGGGATCTTCGTAAAGTTGATCATTATGAGTGTTACGATGAATTTGATTGGGAAGTTCAATGGCAAAAAGAAGGGGATTCATTAGCTCGTTATTTAGTACGAATCGGCGAAATGACAGAATCCATAAAAATTATACAACAGGCTCTGGAAGGAATTCCAGGAGGGCCCTACGAGAATTTAGAAATACGACGTTTTGATTTTGATAGAGTAAAAGATTCCGAATGGAATGATTTTGAATATCGATTTATTAGTAAAAAACCCTCTCCAACCTTTGAATTGGCGAAACAAGAACTTTATGTGAGAGTTGAAGCCCCAAAAGGGGAATTGGGAATTTTTCTGATAGGGGATCAGAGTGTTTTTCCTTGGAGATGGAAAATTCGTCCACCCGGTTTTATCAATTTGCAAATTCTTCCTCAGTTAGTTAAAAGAATGAAATTGGCTGATATTATGACGATATTAGGTAGCATAGATATCATTATGGGAGAAGTTGATCGTTAAAAATGATAATTGATACAACCGAAATACAAGCTATCAATTCTTTTTCCAGATTAGAATCCTTAAAAGAGGTCTATGGGATTATATGGATACTTGTTCCGATTTTTACTCTTGTATTAGGAATCACAATAGGCGTACTCGTAATTGTTTGGTTAGAAAGAGAAATATCTGCAGGAATACAACAACGTATTGGGCCTGAATACGCGGGTCCCTTAGGAATTCTTCAAGCTCTAGCAGATGGTACAAAACTACTTTTCAAAGAGAACCTTCTTCCATCTAGAGGAGATGGTCGTTTATTTAGTATCGGACCATCCGTCGCAGTCATATCTATTTTACTAAGTTATTCAGTAATTCCTTTTGGATACCACCTTATTCTAGCCGATCTTGGTATTGGTGTTTTTTTATGGATCGCTATTTCAAGCATTGCTCCTGTTGGACTTCTTATGTCGGGATATGGATCAAATAATAAATATTCCTTTTTAGGTGGTCTACGCGCTGCTGCTCAATCAATTAGTTATGAAATACCATTAACTTTATGTGTATTATCAATATCTCTACGTGTGATTCGGGGACGTCTAATTAGGTGAAATACAAAATAGTTCCTAGTTCTTTTCTTTCTAATTTCTGGGAAGAGGGTTAAATAAATGTTTTTCATCTTTTTTAGTCATCATTTGGGTTGATGAACTAAAGCAGATAGTTATATGAGTGAAAGAAAACGGCTTACAAATTTGCAGTAAAAAGATTAAGTCTCATTTCCTATGTACAAGAATGAATTATTAATTAAAAGTAAATATAAGCAGTAGAGACCGCTTACCCCAAGATTGGTTGCTTAGTTATCATCACTTGAAGCGGGTTTAAACGGGAGGTTGAAGAAAATTGAGTGGATGGTTAGAAAGACCAAAATACACAAAGGATTAGTAATGGATATTCTCTAAATTATTCAAGAGGATATTTCTGTACATAAATGGAATTCGAATTGGGACTTTAAGTTAGTAGAAATGATCAAGAAGTACTACCCACGATTCCGGCCTAGAGTATGCCCCTATCCACCGATTAAGTAAATAACTATCAAGAACGAAGTAATCTTTTATTTTGATTAATATCCCTTTATGAGAAAGTAGAATAGGAACGAAATAAAATAGAATAACAATAAAATAATAATAAAAAAAAAAGATCCCCTTTTCCTATATCTTTTCGTTAGTTAGAAAGAGAGAACTCTTGGCATGATTCATAAATTAATGGGACGTCAAATTCTTTTTCGTAATTGAAAATAATAGGTTGAAATACCTCTATGATGTTGTTACAAAAAGTGTTTTATTCAAGGATTAAGTTAAGTTATTGATCAACAAGCAAAAATAACATTCCTAAAATTAAAAGATGAGATTAATTCAGAAGCACCTTTTTTTTTTTATTTTTTTATAATATTAATATATATATTTGATTTTAATATAAAATATAGCAAACAGAATTCCGTTGGTCTAATTTGGGGAACTAGGATAAGTTTTGACTCTATCCTACAAAACAAAATATCAAGATAAAGATAAATAATAATTTAATGTCCTTAGATTTATTTGTGACCTTTGAGGAGCCGTATGAGATGAAAATCTCATGTACGGTTCTGTAATAGTGATAAGAACAGCGATGTTCTAATCGACTATGATTATCTAACAGTTCAAGTACAGTTGATATAGTTGAAGCGCAGTCAAAATATGGTTTTTGGGGGTGGAATTTGTGGCGCCAACCTATAGGGTTTCTCATTTTCCTAATTTCTTCTCTAGCCGAGTGTGAGAGATTACCTTTTGATTTACCAGAAGCAGAAGAAGAATTAGTGGCAGGTTATCAAACAGAATATTCAGGTATAAAATTTGGTTTATTTTACGTTGCTTCATATCTGAATCTACTAGTTTCTTCATTCTTTGTAACAGTTCTTTACTTAGGAGGTTGGAATCTTTCTATTCCATACCTATTCGTTCCTAACATTTTTGACATAAATTTTAATAAAGTAGGTAAAGTTTTTGGAACAATAATCAGCATCTTTATTACATTAGCTAAAACTTATTTGTTCTTGTTCATTCCTATTGCAACAAGATGGACTTTACCAAGGTTGAGAATAGACCAACTCTTAAATCTTGGATGGAAATTTCTTTTACCCATTTCTCTAGGTAATCTATTATTAACAACTTCGTCCCAACTTCTTTCACTGTAAAGAATTACAATATTCTATATTGACCACTTATCGCAAACAAGAGAAAGAAACAAGCCTACAATTTTATTCTTTATACACATTCACGATATGTTCCCCATGGTAACTGAATTCACGAATTATGGTCAACAAACAATACGAGCTGCCCGATACATAGGTCAAGGTTTCACGATTACCCTGTCTCACGCGAATCGTTTACCTATAACTATTCAATATCCCTACGAAAAACTAATCACGTCGGAACGTTTCCGAGGACGAATCCATTTTGAATTTGATAAATGCATTGCTTGTGAAGTATGTGTTCGTGTATGTCCTATAGATCTACCCGTTGTAGATTGGAAATTGGAAAGTGATATTCGAAAGAAACGATTGTTTAATTACAGTATTGATTTTGGAATCTGTATATTTTGTGGTAATTGCGTTGAGTATTGTCCAACCAATTGTTTATCAATGACTGAAGAATACGAACTTTCGAGTTATGATCGTCACGAATTGAATTATAATCAAATTGCTTTGGGTCGATTACCAACGTCAGTAATTGATGATTACACAATTCGCACAATTTCGAATTCACCTCAAATAAAAAATAGTTAAACCTCTCAATTCAAAAAAATCCCCAATTAATAATTCAATTAAAAATTTATTATTTAAATTAATAATTAAATAATAAAAAAAAATTAAATAAATAAAATTAAGGTTTAGTTTGGATCTAGAAAAATAAGGCTTTCCTTGATCAATCCAAAAGTTGTTTAAACTTGTCATTTAATTTGGATTCAAAATAGATTTCTATATTTATATTAGAGTAATATATATTTTCAAACTCTTCTTCCAGATATTGAATGATAGGGCTCCAATAACACTATATACATCAACGCGCCCGCACCTATTCAATTTTCATTTATTTAATATTTATTTAATTTTAATTAAGTTATTAAGTTTAAGTTAAGAAGTATCATAAACATAAAAAAAAGGAGTTACTTCTTTTTTCCTGGTCAGGTCAATAAAATCATGAAATATTTCGATTTTTTTTTTTTATGGATTTACCTGGGCCAATGCATGATTTTATTTTATTCTTTCTGGGATCGGGTCTGATCTTAGGAGGTCTAGGAGTGGTATTACTTCCCAATCCAATTTATTCTGCCTTTTCGTTAGGATTGGTTCTTGTTTGTATATCCTTATTCTATATTCTATTGAGTTCTTATTTTGTAGCTGCTGCGCAACTACTTATTTACGTAGGGGCTGTAAATGTTTTAATTCTTTTTGCTGTGATGTTCATGAGTGGTTCAGAATATTACAAAGATTCTCGCCTTTGGACTGTTGGGGATGGGGTTACTTCAGTGGTTTGTACAAGTCTTTTTATTTCACTAATTACTACTATTCCAGATACGTCATGGTACGGGATTATTTGGACTACAAGATCAAACCAGGTTCTAGAACAAGATTTGATAAGCAATAGTCAACAAATTGGAATTCATTTATCAACGGATTTTTTTCTTCCATTTGAACTCATTTCAATAATCCTTTTAGTTGCTTTAATAGGTGCAATTGCTGTAGCTCGTCAATAAAAAATAAGCAATTAAAATATTCCATGTTTGTTATATGTGATTCAACCAAATCAATTGAATTGTTATTTAGATTGAAATGAATGAGATTGCTAAGGAGTTGCTTAATGATGCTCGAACATGTACTTGTTTTGAGTGCCTATTTATTTTCTATCGGTATCTATGGATTGATCACAAGTCGAAATATGGTTAGAGCCCTTATGTGTCTTGAACTTATATTGAATGCAGTTAATATTAATTTTGTAACGTTTTCTGATTTTTTTGATAATCGTCAATTAAGGGGAGATATTTTCTCCATTTTTGTTATAGCCATTGCAGCCGCTGAAGCAGCCATTGGGCTGGCTA